CGATTAGTCACAAACGCTTTTTGACAAGCATTTGCAGCAATAGGTCGTGTGAACCAAAAACCTATTAATAGATACGAACACATTCCAACTAATTCCCAAAAAATATAAATTTGTATCAAATTTGAACTAGTAACTAATCCCAACATGGAAGTATTGAAAAAACTCATATAAGCAAAAAATCTCAAATATCCCTGATCATGAGACATATAATTATCACTATAAATAAGAACCAGAATTGCAACAGTAGTGATTAACATTGACATAATAGAAGTAAGTGGATCAATCAAATAACCGAATTCTAAAGAAAAATCATTATTAATAGTCCAAGACCATACATATTGATAAACCAAATTGCTATTTATTTGTTGAATAGACAGCCTCATAGAAAAAATCAGAACTATACTTAAGAGGGAAATACTAGAAAAAGCCCATATGCGTCGAAGATTTTTTGTTGCCGTCGGAAAAAAGAGAAGTCCCACTCCTATTAACAAAGGAACTGGAAGTGGAATAAAGGGTATGATCCATGCATATTGGTATATATGTTCCATAATAGAATAGAAAATTTGTAATTAATTTCATTTTTTGGTTTACAATTCACCGGTTCTTGCCTCTTTTGAAAGAAGTCAATAAAAAAATCACGATATTTAATTAATAACAATAACTTAAACTTAAATCGAATTTTAAAATTTCTTAATATTTAAACATATATTAAATTATTATAACTTCTTGATTTGAATATTCAAATCAAGAAGTTATAATTGGTCAAATAATAAATTTTTTAGTGAAAGCGAATACTTATTTAGGTAGTAACTAAATGTAAACTATTGAAGCCTATGAAGTAGGAAGATAAAATAACTAAGAATTCTACTTTCATTTAAGTTATTTATAATACATATATATAGAATAAAAGATAAAAATGGAGACTCAAAAAAGACTATGAATCAGATAAAGATCTAATAAAATTCTAATAAAATGAAGAATGATACAAAAAAATAGGAACTAGTTATTTTAATTAGTTTATTTTTCATTAGTTTATTCAGAATTATTAACTAGTTTTACGCAAAATTTTTTTATTTGATTGTCTTCTATTCCAAACAAAAACATATAGAAATATTCTATTTTGTATAGTTATAGATTTGTTATCGAAAAGGATATCTATTACTTTACTTTCTATTTTACATAACATAGAATGTTAAATAAAAAAAAAATGACTAATAAGCAAATAGCAAATTCATTTTAAATTTATTGGTTTTCAGTTGAAAAAAAAAAAATTCAAGTTTTTCAATTAAGATTAACTAAGAGTTGATTTTTTAAACTCTTCGATGTGATTTATTACGTACATATAAATTAAATGCAACACAGACAAAATAGACAAAGATATAAGTCTAAGTCGAAATTTTGATTCATTATAAAAATTTTATTTTTATTAATCTTAATCAATTTAGGACGAATTTTTTTTTATAAATATTATATTCCTATAAATATTATATTCCTATAGAATATTTTGTTTATCCTAATCTAATAGGAGAAGTGACTTTAGTAGAAAAATATTTCATATATTTAGAATTAGTATAATTAGATTTTGTTTTTCTATTTTGTTAAAAGTTTAATAACGAGGATATCGTGTAGAAACTAAATTCATAGATAATGAAAATGAATAGGAAACAAAGATTCGTTTGACTAATAGATGTCTTTCACATCCAACTATAACAATGAGTAATCAATTCAATTTTATTTGAAATGGCAGTTCCAAAAAAACGTACCTCTTTTTCTAAAACGCGTATTCGTAAAAATAATTGGAAAAAAAAAGGATATTGGGCAGCGTTAAAAGCTCTTTCATTAGGAAAATCTCTTTCTACCGGGAATTCAAAAAGTTTTTTTGTACGAAAAATAAGTAATTAAACCTTGGAATAATAGAAATCGGCCTAACTCACAAAAATGGTATAACAAATTAAAAATGAATTTATTTTTAATCTAAAATCTAGAAAATAAAATATTTCAATTGAAATATGGAACTAATGCTTTGCATGCATTAAATAAATTTGAATTGGAACTTTATTTTAATTTTATTATTATGTACAATAAAAACTATTCTGTTATGTTGACCATAAAAAAAGTTCTTTTTTGTTTGAATTTTAAAATATATATATAGAGAGAGGATTTCATAACCTTTCTTTTTTAGTATATTTTGTCATTTCGAAGATGGGTATTTTTTTCCCATCCATCTATTTGTTTTGTCACAACAAAATATGCAAAAGTTTGAGTATCTATAAATAGATACTCAAACTTTTGCATATCTATAAATTTTATATCTGTAAAAAGGCAAATAGAAAATATTTAGTTTAAACCTTTAACTCTCGCAATCATTATTTCTCGGAATTGCTGTATATTCACCCGTTTCAAATCCATGCAAAAGGCCCTTTCTTTTTCGATTTAGTATTCTATAATATTTAATTAAATATTATATGCGAAGAATTTTCTTTTTTGTTTTGGAAATACA